AATAATTCCTTGGAGAAAAAAAAGAAGTATTTTGTAAAAAATTACTTTCTTCATTCATGTATTCGATCTCACCAAAGAAAAACGATTCGTTTAAATTTAATAAATGATTACTTGTAGAAAAAAACTTTCTTTTTTTTCTAACTGTAATGACTAGAAGTGATACTGATAATAATGATCCACATAAGAGGGCTGCATAGCCTAATATCATCATACTTACGTGCATTATTAGCCACTCGGATTGAAGAGCAGGTACTAATATTGTGGATTCGCGTATTTCAGTTAAAAGACCTGAAGTAGCAAAGCCCTGGGTAAAAATAGCACTTGGGCCCATTATTGTGCTTAGAAAATTTGGATTTTTTTTGAAATACGGAATTATATGAATAAGGGAAAAACTCCATGAAAGAAAGATTAATGATTCATATAAATCACTTAGTGGAAAATGTCCTGAATAAATCCAACGAGTAATTAATAATCCTGTTATACAGAAAAAAGTCATTATCATGCCCTTTTCGGATGAATCATATAGTTTTACGATTTCATCGACTAAAAAGGTTATCAAATGAATTGTAATTATAATTGAAACGATCGAAAAAGAAATATGAGTTAATATATGTTCTAAGGTTGAGAATATCATAAAAATAAAAGGAGGCCCTACAGAAAATCAAAATCGGGAATTGAATTCATTATTCATTCATTATAGGATCTATTTACTTTTTTAGGAGATGATATGCCGCCACTCGGACTCGAACCGAGATGCTCTAGCACTGCTTCCTAAGAGCAGCGTGTCTACCATTTCACCATAGCGGCTTGTCTTGAACTCATAATAGCCTATGTATAAGCAATCGTCTAGATTGAAGAATTCAATTGGGTGCAATATTTTTTAGAAAAGATTCAAATTGATGAATAAAAATCCCTTCAACGAGGTATTTGAAGGTTCATTATTTAAATTTTAGTTTAGGGTCTTTGTTTTATTGTGTATTTTATACTCTCCTCGACTTGAACTCTTGGAAAACAAAATAGTTCTAATTAGGGGATAGAACCCCCCCCCCCCAAAAAAAAACATTTTTCAATGAAAAAAAAGTATTTTGGATCATTTAAAATTGACACATATTTTTTCTAGAACATCCTCACTAAGCTAAGTTTTTTTGCGTGGATTGATGGCGAAAGATCCGCGAGGTCTATATAGGAGAATATAGAGACAATAGAAAAGTAAGAAAGTTGTACAAAAAAGAAAACCTTATATTATATAACTATTACAAATAGGTTGAGGGGGAAAATAATACCCCCACCTTGGAAATTAGGAAATATACTAAAAAGAAAACTGAGTATCTTGTGTTTTTGTCAACAAAAAGAAAGTATTCTTTTTTTTTGAATTCGGTAAGGTAAACCGAAGAATTCTTATTCTACGTATTCTAAGAGCGGAACGAATTCCATTTCCTATTGATTAACTCAATAGGAAATGGAATTCGAGAATTTGATTTTCGAAATGAAATGAGTCAATTTTTGAGTCAGGCCGATTTAGATTATTACAACGTGTTATGTTTTATTACTTATTTTATTTGTTTGTCGCACAAAAAAACTTTTTGAATTCCCGGTAGAAAGAGATTTCCCTAAAGAAAATGCTTTTAACGCTGCCCAATATCCCTTCCTTTTCCAAAAATTTTTACGAATACGCTTTTTTGATGCAGAAGTACGTTTTTTTGGAACTGCCATTTAACTAAAAATTACGAGATTACTCATTGATATAGCTGGATGTGAAAGACATCTATTGGTAAAAAAAATCTAAAGGAATCGATAAGATGGGTGAAGGATATGGGAAAATCACATAAAATATTACTAATTATTAAAAATCGAAAAAAAAAAAAGAATCTTTTTAGTAACTTGTCAAATTCGGGAAAAATATCTCAAATTTGATTTGAATTTTTAAATTAGAAAGAGACTGGTTATTCATTTCTTTCTTTCATCTGATTTGACCAATTAGAACTTCTTGATTTGAATATTTGAAGTATTTAGCAGAAACTCAGAAAGAATAAAGTAAAAAGAAATAAAAATTTCCAAATTCTATTTAAGTTAGTTTAACTTAGTACATATCTTCATTTTTTTATTGACTCCTTTCTAAGGTCTAAGGTCCAGTGAATCGGAAACAATTAATATTAATTAAGAATTAAAAAACTTTTTTTATGGAACAGACATATCAATATGCATGGATTATCCCTTTCGTTCCACTTCCAGTTCCTATGTTAATAGGAGTGGGACTTCTTCTTTTTCCGACAGCAACAAAAACTCTTCGTCGTATGTGGGCTTTTCCGAGTATTTTATTGTTAAGTATAGTTATGATTTTTTCAACTAATCTGTCTATTCATCAAATAAATAGCAGTTCTATCTATCAATATGTATGGTCTTGGACCCTCGATAATGATTTTTCTTTAGAATTCGGCTACTTGATCGATCCACTTACTTCTATTATGTTAATGTTAATCACTACTGTTGGAATTATGGT